TTGAAAAAATTTTTTTTGTAATTCTTTACATAAAGATTCAGAAAATACTGGATCTCCACCAACACAAGCAAATTGTCGATAAAATTCTAAAATGGCATTTTCTTTTGACCCGATTTTTTTTTTATCCTTGTCATTTAGGAAAGACACGAAAATTTCAGGATAACAAACATTCTCTAGAATTTCGCTTAAATTCGAACCCATAGCTGATGATAGAACTAGAATAGATATTTTCTGTTTCCTACTTACACGAGCCCATATCCTTGCTTTTCTATCAATCTCTAATTCGAATCTCCCCCCCCAATCTGATATTATAGTGCCTGTATACACCGAAATTCCGTTAGGGTCCAATTCTGAACGATAATAGATACCGGGGCTTTGCAATATTTGATTGATTACAATTCGGTATATTCCATTTACTATAAAAGTTCCCAGAGAATTCATTAGAGGAATATTTCCAATAAAAATAGTTTGTTCTTGTATGTTTCGACAACTTTTCCAAATTAATCCCGCGGATACATATAATTCAGCAGAATATGTAAGCGATTCATATACAGCATCTTTTTCGTTTATAAAGGGTTCTAATAATTGATATGTTTCTACAAATAATTGAAATTCAATTTCTTGATCTGTATCCTCTATTTTTGGAAACTTAAAAAGCCCCTCTGTTAAGCCCTGATCAATGAATCTACAAAACCCTTCAAATTGTATCTGATTCAATCCAGGTAGTGTAGACATTCCTTCATTTTCACTCTCAAGCATTTTGAACTTCCCCGTGAATTTTATAGAAAAATATTCCATGATTTGCTGTCATTCTTCATCAAATCACATGAATCAATTTAGTAATAATGGAATTTCTGTTCTTTTTACTGAATTACATGAAATTGTACCTAACTCTGTGTATGAAATACTTATTATGAAAAGAGGAATAAATAATTATGAAAAGAGGAATAAATAAAATCGAATTTTACACTCAACTTCGAAGGAAGGAATTTGCAACAAAACAAACAGATAGAATCGAAATTCTAATCTAAAAATGGAAATGAATTGAAAAATTCGACCTGGATTTTAAGGTTTTTTAAGGAATATCAAAAAAAATACATTCCATTTCTATCAGTATTAATTTCTATCATTATTATAATATTACATATTCCAATTCAATCGGATACCAGAAAAAAATGAATTCGGGATTTGTTCTGCTCAATGAGATAAGGATCTAATAATCCGAAACAATATAGAATTCATTTTTTTTAAACTTCACCTTTTTTTATTGTTCAAAAAAGAATTAGAAAAAGAGGAGAAACATTTTTGACTTTTTGGGGAGAATACGATTAGAGTGTGTAATAAGATTTGTATGTATTAATATAGATCTAACTCTAGCTATAGTTAGCTATCTATATCTATATATAGATAGATAGAATAGATAGATCTATGTCTAACTTTATTGCAGTCATATCCGTTCGGGACAACACATAACACGTCGTGTTAATTTTTTTTTCTATTCAATCTATTTAATAGAAAAAATTGAAAAAAAGGAGGGGGCGCCAGAATTTTTTGAGAATTCCGTATTCGTATAGTATAGGTATTATATATATATAGATAAGATACCCGATTAGATAATACCTGTGTAACAATTCAAATTTATGTTCTAGGGTTTACATATACTGACAGTTGCTGTTATAATTGGAATAGAGAAAGTTTTTTCAATAAAAAAAAGAAAGAAATATTGGTTAGTTATGTATCCATTTTTATTTTCTTATCTCACTAAGTATCTCATTAAGAAATGAAAAAAGGATATTCAAATATTCAAGAATTATTCATAAATTAATAGTTAACGGTTGCAATTTGTCCCGAGATTTTTTTCTTTTGTAACAGAAGGTGTAAGCTTGTTTTTTTTTTATTTCATGTTTTTTCAGTTCAATAAAAAAAAGGGGGATATTCTCATATATTTCATATAGAAATATATATACTGGCGGCATGGCCGAGTGGTAAGGCGGGGGACTGCAAATCCTTTTTCCCCAGTTCAAATCCGGGTGTCGCCTGATCGACAAGAGATTTGAAATATTGTATTACATTCTATTTTTTTTATGCTTAATGTTTTCCGGTTTTACTTAAAATAATAGAAAAGAACTTTTGATATGTTCTAATAGAGTGGATTCTGGTTTTTCGTCAATGGCGTTAGCCCAGAATCCTTTTTTGACTCTGTACCAACAATTCCACTATTATTATAGTATTTTGAGTGAATAATCCAAAAGAAAAAAAATACAAGAAAAATTTTTGAACAATTTTGGAACAATAAAGAATAAAAAAATTCCTTCATATTGATAGATAGGAGACAAAATTTACATGGATATAGTAAGTCTTGCTTGGGCTGCTTTAATGGTAGTTTTTTCTTTTTCCCTTTCCCTCGTGGTATGGGGAAGAAGTGGACTATAAGGGTACTAATAATTGAATTAAGGGATCAAAGTACCCATTTTGTTTTCTAGCTGGGTTTTCCAATTTT